AAATCATTCCATTTCGGATCCCTTAGTCTCTCAAAGCGTCGCATTTCTAAATTCTCATAGGGCCCCCCCGGAATTCCTTCGAGAGCCTGTTGAATAATTTTTATGGATTCTGTCATTTCAGTGATTCGTACTAAATAACGAGCTAATGAATCCCCCTCCTTTTGCCATTGGACTTCCCAATCGAATTCGTCGTAACACTCATACTGATCAACTTTACGAAGATCCCATTGTATTCCGGAAGCTCGTAGCATTGGTCCTGATAAACCCCAATTTATCGCCTCCTCTCCGCCAATAATGCCTACCCCCTCAACCCGTTTTAAAAAAATAGGATTACGTGTAATAAGATTTTGATATTCAGCAACCTCTCTTAAAAAATAATCGCAAAAATCCAAACATTTATCTATCCATCCATGAGGTAAATCAGCAGCTACCCCTCCGATACGAAAAAAATTATGCATCATTCGCATACCGGTGGCAGCTTCGAATAGGTCATATATCAATTCTCTTTCTCGAAAAATATAGAAGAAGGGGGTTTGTGCCCCAATATCTGCCATAAAAGGGCCAAGCCATAACAAATGCGAAGCTATACGACTTAACTCCAACATAATGACTCGGATATAGCTGGCCCTTTTAGGTACTTGAATATTGCCTAACTGCTCTGGTCCATTTACAGTTATTGCTTCTGTAAACATAGTAGCTAAATAATCCCAACGTGTTACATAAGGCAAATATTGTATAATTGTTCGGTTTTCCGCAATTTTTTCCATACCTCTGTGTAAATAACCCAATATTGGTTCACAGTCAATAACATCTTCCCCATCTAGAGTAACAATGAGTCGAAGAACACCGTGCATTGATGGGTGGTGAGGACCCATACTGACTATCATGAGGTCTTTTCTTGTAGCTGACGTAGTCATAGGTTTTTTCCGATTCATTCTTCCATGAATTGCTGAAAGTGAAAAGAAGTTCATTAAAGTGGAAGCGAAAAATGCAAACCGACTCTTCAACCAGCTTTTGTTTCTCGAATATTCAACTGATCAATTAATTCTTTGTAACGTATTTTATTTTTTTTTGACAAATAAGCCAGCAGCCGTTGACGTTTTCCCAGAATTTTTCGCAGGCCTCTCTGAGACAAATAGTCTTTTTTGTGCAATTCCAAATGTGAAGTCAGTTTTCGTATCTTATTGGTGAAATTAACTATTTGAAATTCAGCAGAACCCCTGTTTTCTTTGGTTTCCTCTTGCAAAATAATTGAAACGAATGCATTTTTTAGCATAAAAGAATTGCCCCCTCCCCCTTTTTATAGAACAGATATGGATTTTATTGATCAGTAATAATAAAATAATACCAACTAGTTTAATATAGTATACACAAGAATCATAATTTCTTTATGGATTCCTTATTTTATCAATTAACATAACATGAATCAATCCAATTTTGAATTTGATTCGAATAGAGATACAAAAAGACGGTTTTGACACTCACAAAAGCGAATAACTGAAACCTAAAATTACGAAGATTTCTTTGATGCATTTGTAGATCTAATTAATACGTCGTTGACTGAGTATCCTAGCCTTTAATATGAAACTGGGATGTAAGACAAGGCATATGTTCTGCTGTTTTGTTTACTTTCATATACCCTAGATGGTAGAGAAGATAGGGTATATGAAAGTACCATCAACTCATTTTTAATCGTGGATACATATAGATTCTTAACATGCTGAAACGACTCCCATTGTTGGTATCAAACCAAAAACGATTCATACAAGCTAAATCTTCTAATCGATAATTAGGCCAAAGAAAGAACTTTAATTTCATGAATTCTAATTCATTTTGATCTCTATCACGATGTTTACTTTCCTTCAAAGATGGACCCCGGTTTCTTATCTTAGTCTTGTTGCAAAATACTGGATTTCTATCCACACCTTTCCTATTTTTAGATTTGAAAGACATTAGAATTCTCAATTCTCTACGACGTCTAGATGATAAAATATTTTCAGGAACAAGCAAATCATAATGATTTTTCTCTCTATTTCCTATTATTCTTTGATGGCTTGCAATGGACGCATCAACCGGAATTTGTTGCATGCTTTTATGAACCAATGAAACATTTAGGGGTTGAGAGATAATGAAATATCTATAAAGCTTTTCAGAAAGACGAAGGGGTTCTAAAACCATTATTCCAAGTCTAAGCTTTTCAATCATCCATGCCGTGTTGCTAATCATTATTTGATTTGGACTTAATCTTTTCGTTCCCAGAGAGATTATCACCGAATTGGCCACCTTTTTGCGAGTTTTTCCCTCCTCCATCAGGTAGCTAAATGGCACGAACATATCGAGTGTTCTTTGTGCCACAACCTTATTGTACCAGTGCATTTGAAAACTCAAAAACTCTTTCAGAAAACCATCAAGGTCTTTTTTTTCGTCTGGATTCTGAAACAAAGGCTGACTCCGTTTTCTTCTTTTATATAAATAGTTAGTCAAATGTATATTTAACGTAAGGAGTTGGCTTGGTAGAGTCCAAGGGTTCACTTTATATTCTTTATAAAGTAGAAGAAATTCTGGGAAGAACCAAAGTCCCAAATCTCTCTTTTCTTTTTGGATGGATTTCATGGATTTCGTTGTTATTTTTGCTAGTTTTAGCCAATCAACAAAGATTTCGTCGGAATTGGGTATAAAAATTTCTAGATCTTGTAGATCTCTACGAAATCGAAGATATAAAAGATCTATATTATCATTCTTTTTTTGTCTTAGAAAACCTTTTTTCCAATCCAAATATTTTCTATCTGACTTTTTTTCCCCAGTTTCCCTATTTATATCTAAAAGACTCATCTCTCTTAGATAACGAGAAAGAAAAAAGCCCTCATGATTTTTGAGATAAAGATTCAGATTGTCATAATCAAATTGGTCTATAGTCAACTTAAATTTTAAGTTCTTAATTACTGGTACTGGTGGTCCAGTAATAGGTGAGTCTTTCTTCGTTTCATAATTAAGAAATTGATCTGATAAAAGACCATATCTATAGCATTTTTTAAATTTTTCTTGTCGAGAATCTACTTTATATGTGTAATGAAATGAAAATAATAGGTCTTTTTCATTTGAACTCCATTTTTTTAAATCTTTATTTTCAGCTGTCCAACGTTGATTGACTCGAGTTCGCCATTTTTGTGGTATTAATCTAGACCATTCAATCGGAGAATTGTATTGAAAATGACCTCTTAACCAGTTTTTCCATTGATCATAACTTCGAAGTTTCTTATGCTTTAATTGGGAATTCAATATTCCTTGTATTCCAAAAGAATCCTTTATTGTAGTCTTAAGAAAAAAAGACGTTCCTTGATATTGAAGAACAGATCTTAACTTAGACAAGTTACTAACTTGCAGTTGGGATAATTTAAAAAATACATATCCCTGCGACAAGGAAGATAAGTCATAAAAGATATGTGAATTCTTCTTAGTAGGTCGTGACTTTTTGATAGTCGAAATAGAAATAAAGTTAATGTCTTTTTCAGTTGTTTCATGTTTAGATTGATTTTTTTCATTTTTAGATCGATTTCTTTCATTATTAGAAATGTATTTCCCAATCATTGATTCAACAAAATGTTTTGTATTGATTGCGGAAATATTAATGGTAGGTAGAAAGATATCTATGTATTTTTTTTCAATGAAAATTTTTAGAAAATAATGTAATTTAATGATTAATCGAACATTTCTTCTTATGAAGATTTTCCAACTATTTTTTGTTTTTGGCGGTTGTGATTCTAATTCTAGATTAGAATCTATACTACTTTTTATTTCGTTTATTTCAGAAATTACTTTGATTTTATCTTTTTCAAGTCTTTGTATTTCATTTCTCACTATGCTGATTCTATCAGTTAGATTCTTCATTTCTAGGTCTGTCTGTGAATAATTTTCCCAATCTATAGATCCAATTTGAGTAAACGATTCATCTTTAGTTTTACTTGATTGAGTAAACGATTCATCTTTAGTTTTACTTGATTGAGTAAACGATTCATCTTTAGTTTTACTTGATTTAGATAATTTTTTAAATTTACCTAATGTAATTGCATTTCCCTGTGAGAGTTCTGTTACTCCTATTTTAAAAACCGTTAGCACTTTCTTTGTCTTTTTTTTCATTTTTTTTCCTAGTTTCTTTAAAACGGGTTTCAAAAAGGCAATAAAAGGGGAAGAAGAAGAAGATCTTGTTCGGGGAGAACCGAAAGCCTCTTCAGCCTCCATTCCCCAAACGGTTAAATAATAAAAGCCTAGGTCCAGTTTTTTACCTTTCTTTTTGTTTTTGATTAGATTTCTACCAGAGGCTTGTAGCTTAGATCTGCACCAAGGTTTCAAGGAGAAAGGAGATATTATTTTTATGTCAAAACCTTCTGACAAAAAATAGGTCATAAACTCGTTTTCTCTTAATGGAACACCACCATGGGTGCATGGAATGTGTATTTCTTTCTCCCATTCCGCAAAATCCTCATCCCAGTCAGAAACTCGATATAATAAGAAATGAACAGTATTTTTAGCTATTATGAATAAAGGGAATAGAATATATTTTCTAAGAATCGATTGCATTACTAATAAGGAAGTTCTTATTAGTGCTCCATGTGGCAGGTTTTCCCAGGCTTCTTCTGTTTCTAGCCGCATTCTTTCTTCCCGTTTTCTTTTCCTTTTTTCATTCTTCGCTTTTGGATCTGTTATTTTTCTTTTTCTTTGTGTATCATCAAAAACTTTTGATTCTCTTCTTTTCCAAATTCTAAAAAAAAGTTTATACAACATAGCCTCGAGCTTACTTTGGGTTTTGCCCCAAAAAAGCGGGGAAGACGGCCTTGGGAGAAGCAGGTTCGCAATAGTTTTCCGCCTTTGAGCGCGCCCAGTACCCCTGATTATGTTTCGACGAAAATCCGGTTCATCAATATAATGTGGCACCCACAACTCGTCTGGGAACCTGGGATCAGGAATCTCGGTTAACTGACTAAATAGTATGACCTGTTTAA